GTAGTGATAGTTATACTTTACGTGGTGGTGGCAATTACAGTGAAAGTTACATTTATAATTCCATTTGTAGGTACGACGAAAATAATAGTGAAAACGAGAGTTCTAGTCTAAGACCTATCACGAATGATATTGATTTAACTCTAAGAGAAAGTTCTAATGATCTCGATGTAACTCAAAAATACAGGCATCTCTGGGTTCAGTGCGAAAATTGTTATGGATTAAATTATAAGAAATTTTTTAAGTCAAAAATGAATATTTGTGAACAATGTGGATCTCATTTGAAAATGAGTAGTTCAGATAGAATTGAACTTTCGATTGATCCGGGCACTTGGAATCCTATGGATGAAGACATGGTTTCTGTAGATCCCATTGAATTTCATTCAGAGGAGGAACCTTATAAAGATCGTATTGATTCTTATCAAAGAAAGACAGGATTAACCGAGGCTGTTCAAACAGGTACAGGTCAACTAAATGGTATTCCCGTAGCAATTGGAGTTATGGATTTTATGTTTATGGGGGGGAGTATGGGATCCGTGGTAGGAGAGAAAATTACCCGTTTGATCGAGTATGCTACCAATCAATTTTTACCTCTTATTCTAGTGTGTGCTTCTGGAGGAGCACGCATGCAAGAAGGAAGTTTGAGCTTGATGCAAATGGCTAAAATATCTTCCGCTTTATTTGATTATCAATCAAATAAAAAGTTATTTTATGTATCAATCCTTACATCTCCTACTACTGGCGGAGTGACAGCAAGTTTTGGAATGTTGGGAGATATCATTATTGCCGAACCAAATGCCTACATTGCATTTGCGGGTAAAAGAGTAATTGAGCAAACATTGAATAAGACAGTCCCTGAAGGTTCACAAGCGGCTGAATATTTATTCCATAAGGGCTTATTCGATCCAATCATACCACGTAATCTTTTAAAGGGCGTTCTGAGTGAGTTATTTCAGTTCCATGCTTTCTTTCCTTTGAATCAAAATTCAATCAAGTAGAAAGTAGACTTTTTTCTTTTTCATCGCTATTCCTGATTACTAACCAGGAAACCTTTATAAACAAGATAAACGAGTTAATTCGAGTTAATTTTTTCTTCCGCAAAATTAAGTAAGAAGGCAAATAAAAGGAAATCCGAATTATAATGATTATAAGATATCTTTATAACAGGTACAAATATTAAATCGAGGTATTCATTCTATGACAACTTTCAACAACGTACCCTCTATTTTTGTGCCTTTGGTAGGCCTAGTTGTTCCGGCAATTGCAATGGCTTCTTTATCTCTTCATGTTCAAAGAAATAAGATTGTTTAGATCCCTTTCTAGATCGAATGGGTCCTATCTATTTAAATGTATCTATCACTGAATCCATCTATATGGTATGGAGATATCTATAGGGATCATATGAAGAAAGATAGTATGCTTTTAGATCTAATCCATTTCGATCTAAGCAATTCAATGAATTATTCCTAAGGGTTCACTTCCGAATAGTACTGCTTAATAGTATTGGTTGATGAGAGTTACTTCGGAAAGTAAAAAAGTAAAGTCAAAGTCATTTTGGTTATTCTCCAAATTCCAATAAAATACAACTGTATCTAGTATGAGTTGTCGGTCAGAACGTATATGGATAGAATTTATAGTAGGGTCTCGAAAAACAAGTAATTTATGCTGGGCCTTTGTCCTTTTTTTAGGTTCATTAGGGTTCTTATTGGTTGGAACTTCTAGTTATCTTGGCCATAATTTGATATCTTTATTCCCCTCTCAGCAAATTCTTTTTTTTCCACAAGGGATCGTGATGTCTTTCTATGGGATTGCAGGTCTCTTTATTGGCTCCTATTTGTGGTGCACAATTTCGTGGAATGTGGGTAGTGGTTACGATCTATTCGATAAAAAGGAAGGAATAGTGTGTATTTTTCGCTGGGGATTTCCTGGAAAAAATCGTCGTATCTTCCTCCGATTCTTTATGAAAGATATTCAATCCCTCAGAATAGAAGTGAAAGAGGGTATTTATGCTCGTCGTGTCCTTTATATGGAAATCAGAGGTCAGGGGGCTATTCCCTTGACTCGTACTGATGAGAATTTGACTCCACGAGAAATTGAGCAAAAAGCAGGTGAATTGGCCTATTTCTTGCGTGTACCCATTGAAGTCTTTTGAAATGCATAATGCTTTCGGGAAAAATAACAAAAGAATCCCCCATTTTTCTAGAATATAGCTTAACCAACGAAACCCTTTTGTCAGCAAAAATTTTATGCATATGTAAATCAATCCATTGAACTTAATTGACTAAAACAAGTATCAAATAAAAAATGGATCTTATAAATCAAAACATTTCGGAAAAATAAAAAAAAGAAAGCATTTCTTTTTTTTTTAGTTTTGTGTGAAATATTTACTATTTTGAAATATTTACTATTTTGATAGAACGGGATCTCTTTTAGCTCGAAATCCGAATAATATGCAGCTCGTTGGGGTATTCATCGAAAAGAGATAATTAAGAGATAATTGCTTCGAATTTGAGCAATTGAGCTATCTAGAAAGAATATTTTGTTTCGTCATTCGTGTACTTTAATTAAATTTCTGTATGCTTTCTAAATTCATAGGCTAAACACTGAATCAAAAATAACAAATTAGGGAAGAGGGGATGCCTTGATACCTTGGAATAAAACTTATGCTTGATAGAAATATTAGATCGTATGGAATCGACGACCGAGGTGGGTTGATTAAAAATTCACAGACGAAAAAAGGAAAAATGGCAAAAAAGAAAGCGTTCACTCCTCTTCTATATCTTGCATCTATAGTATTTTTGCCCTGGTGCGTCTCTCTCTCCTTTCAAAAAAGTCTAGAATCTTGGATTACTAATTGGTGGAATACGAGAGAATCCGAAACTTTTTTGAATGATATTAAAGAAAAAACTATTCTAGAAAAATTCATAGAATTAGACGAACTCTTCCTCTTGGAAGAAATGATAAAGGAATACCCGGAAACACATTTACAAAAGCTTCGTATCGGAATCCACAAAGAAATGATCAAATTGATCAAGATGTACAATGAGGATGGTATCCATATGATTTTCCAGTTCTCGACAAATATAATCTATTTCCTTATTTTAAGCGGTTATTCTATTCTAGGTAATCAAGAACTTCGTTTTCTTAATTCTTGGGTTCAAGAATTCCTATATAACTTAAGCGACACAATAAAAGCCTTTTCTATTCTTTTATTAACTGATTTATGTATAGGATTTCATTCACCCCACGGTTGGGAACTAATGATTGGTTCTATCTACAAAGATTTTGGATTTACTCATAATGATCAAATTATATCTGGTCTTGTTTCCACTTTTCCAGTCATATTAGATACAATTTTTAAATATTGGATCTTCCGCTATTTAAATCGTCTATCTCCCTCACTTGTAGTGATTTATCATTCAATGAATGACTGAAAAATGATCCACTGCCCCAATTCGAACGTTTGTTACTTTGCACATAAGCAAAACGCTCAAAATCATACTTTTTTTATTTTTCTACCTATCCAGAGGGTTTTTTTGATCCTTCTGATATTCCAGTAACAATTTTTCAGTAAATAGCAGAATCAGGGATAGGGAACTATATTAGCGACCTACCTAATTTTATTGTAGAAATTTTTTGAATCAACTATTGGACCATGCAAACTAGAAATACCTTTTCTTGGATAAAGGAAGAGATTACTCGATCTTTTTCCGTATCGCTCATTATATCTATAATGACTTGGGCATCCATTTCAAATGCATATCCCATTTTTGCACAGCAGGGTTATGAAAATCCACGAGAAGCAACTGGCCGTATTGTATGCGCCAATTGCCATTTAGCTAACAAGCCCGTGGATATTGAGGTTCCCCAGGCAGTACTTCCCGATACTGTATTTGAAGCAGTTATTCGAATTCCCTATGATAAGCAACTGAAACAAGTTCTTGCTAATGGCAAAAAAGGCGCCTTGAATGTTGGGGCTGTTCTTATTTTACCTGAGGGATTTGAATTAGCCCCCCCCGATCGTATTTCGCCTGAGATGAAGGAAAAGATGGGGAATCTGTCTTTTCAGAGCTATCGACCTACTAAAAAAAATATTCTTGTGATAGGGCCTGTTCCGGGTCAGAAATATAGTGAAATCACCTTTCCTATTCTTTCCCCCGACCCCACTACTAAGAAGGACGTTCACTTCCTAAAATATCCCATATATGTAGGCGGGAACAGGGGAAGGGGTCAGATTTATCCGGATGGGAGCAAGAGTAACAATACAGTTTATAATGCTACAGCAGCGGGTATCGTAAGCAAAATTATACGAAAAGAAAAGGGGGGGTACGAAATAACCATAACCGATGCATCGGATGGACGCCAAGTAATTGATATTATACCTCCAGGACCCGAACTTCTTGTTTCAGAGGGTGAATCTATCAAATTGGATCAGCCATTTACGAGTAATCCTAATGTGGGTGGGTTTGGTCAGGGGGATGCGGAAATAGTACTTCAAGACCCAGCACGGGTTCAAAGTCTTTTGTTCTTCTTCGCATCGGTTATTTTCGCACAAATCTTTTTGGTTCTTAAAAAGAAACAGTTTGAGAAGGTTCAATTGTCCGAAATGAATTTCTAGATCTTTCTAGATCTACGGATTTATTAAACAAGTTCGTAAAAAGAAGAAAGTTTTTCTTGACAATTATACAATTATAATTCTATATGATCAAAAAAATGATGAAAAGACTTTTTTCTTATTGCTAAATGAAAATGTTCTAGAATATATAAAATATATCAATAGTTTTCTATTCTAATAGAATGAAATTTGCCTAGATACTAAGTATAAGATAAGTAAGCGGAAAAGGCAAAGGATACCTGAGTGGAACAAAGGAGTCTAGGAATTCTTATGCGTCTTCCTAGTCTTCGACCCAAGAAAGGGATTGAAAGGAAGGATTTACCGCCTTTTTTCTTGGGTCGAAATAATAATGTCTATTAGTCAAAGATTCCGATTCTTGATTTAGACT